AGTTATACAGTCACCATAAAAAAAACTTATTCATAGAAATCACAAAACAGAGATCCTTGGCTCTGATGTTTCAAACCGCTCTGCTCTATTCTTTTTTATTATTATTATTATGTTTTTGAAGACTTGAATCTATTGATTAATTCATAGTTTCTGTCGTTTCTCCAAAATATTAACTCTTACGAAAAACAAGAAATAAGGAATCAATCGATTTTTGGATAATCCATATTATTATATTATATGGATTTATATTTATACAGATAAAACTATACAGATAAAACAGATAAAAATTTATACAGATAAAACAGATAAAAATTTATACAGATAAAACAGATAAAACATCCTGCAAATCATTTTTATACTAATAGAACCTTACTCTCTCAAAAATCTAAAGATAAAATAAAAACTGTGATGAGATAATAAATAAGAATTTGGATGTGCGTCAAAATCTAATCTGCTTTTCAACCGGGAGGGTCAAAGTTTTTTTTGTTTGAATCATTTTTCTTTTATTAAGTTATAAGTTGAAAAGTTCATTAAATAATTGAAGAAGTTCTATTTATTCAATGAATTACTCCCCCCTAACCCCTTTCGTTTGTCCACTACTTCTTATAAATCTAAACAAAAGGTTTCGATAAACCCGAAAAAGAAGGAATAGTAATCTTTGACGAACAGACGAAGGGGATAAAAAATTATTATTATTTCAATACAAGACGACACAAGAAAGGATTTTCCGACCTTTCTTGTGTCGAGTAGAAGCTTAGGAAGAATAGTAATTCCTACTGGTGGAAGTATTTTTTTCTTCCGTTTACCCCGACCATTCCTTGTATTCTCTTCCTTTGTATTTGTATTCCTATTGTCTATTACTAGGAATGGGATGGATACAAGTAATGAATTCAAGACATCCTGCGAAAACAGTATAAACAAAGCAAGCAAAAAGGTTTACAGAATTTTTTGATCATACAGAATTGTAGAATTGTATCGATCGGAAATAAAAAAATTCGGCGCTTTTTACCAGCTCCGTGGTAAAGAATCTATGGATCTAGAAATTCATTTCGTACAATTGAACCTTTTCAAACTGTTTCTTTTTAAGAACCAAAAAAATTTGTGCCAAAATAACGGATGCCAAGAAGAACAAAAGGCCTTGGATGCGTAATGGATCTTGAAGCACTATTTCCGCATCTCCCTGACCAAATCCTCCCACATTAGGATTGCTTGTTAATGGTTGATCAAGCTTGATGGATTCACCCTCTGAAACAAGAAGTTCTGGTCCTGGAGGTATAATATCAACCCCTTGATGTCCATCCGATGCATCAACTATGGTTATTTCATATCCCCCCTTTTCTTTACGTACTATTCTACTTACTATTCCTGCTGATGTCGCATTATAGACTGTATTGTTACTCTTGCTCCCATCCGGATAAATCTGACCCCTTCCCCTATTCCCACCTACATATATGGGATATTTTAAGAAGTGAACGTCTTTTTTCGTAGCAGGGTCGGGGGAGAGAATGGGAAAGACAATTTCACTATATTTCTGACCGGGAACAGGACCTATCACAAGAATATTTTTTTTAGTAGGACGATAACTCTGAAAAGCTAGATTTCCCGTCTTTTCTTTCATTTCGGGAGAAATACGATCTGGGGGGGCTAATTCGAATCCCTCGGGTAAAATAAGAACAGCCCCCACATTCAAAGCCCCCTTTTTACCATTAGCAAGAACTTGTTTCAGTTGCATATCATAAGGGATTCGAACAACTGCTTCAAATACAGTATCAGGAAGCACAGCTTGCGGAACTTCAATATCCACGGGCTTATTAGCTAAATGGCAATTGGCACATACAATTCGTCCAGTTGCTTCTCGTGGATTTTCATAACCCTGCTGCGCAAAAATGGGATATGCATTTGAAATAGATGCCCGAGTTATTACATATATCATAATCGATACAGAAATGGATCGAGTCATCTGTTCCTTTACCCAAGAAAAAGTATTTCTATTTTGCATGGTCCAATCGTTGATCCCGGAATTTCTACAATAAATTAGAAAGGTAGCTAGCTAGTATAGTTCCCTATCCACGAGTCTGCCATTGTACTGGAATAATTGTACAAATATAGGACGAATAACTTGACCAGGTAAACAGGTAGAAGTATAAAGAATCAGTAAGATTGAAAATACTTTCCTTATACACGAAGAAACATTCTAATTTGATTCATATCATTCAATGAATGAGTTCTTCATTCATTCATTGAATGATAAATGACTACAAGTGAAGGAGATACACGATTTAAATAATGGAAGATCCAATATTTCACAATTGTATCTAGAATAACTGGAAAAGTGGAAACAAGACCAGATATAATTTGATCATTATGAGCCAATCCAAAATCGTTGTAGACCGAACCAATTATAAGTTCCCAACCATGGGTCGAGTGAAATCCAATCCATAAATCAGTAACTAAAAGAATTGAAAAAGCTTTTATTGTGTCACTTAAATTATAGAGAAATTCCTGAACCCAAGAATTAAGAATTCTAAGTTCTTCATTACCCAGAATAAAATAACCACTTAGAATAGCGAAACATATTATATTTGTCGAGAAATGCAAAATGATATGTAGATTATACTCATTGTGTGTTTTGATCAATTGTATCGTTTCCTTGTGTATTTCTATACGAAGCTTTTGTATATGTGTGTCCGGGTACTCCTTTATCATTTCGTCCAACAGGAATAGTTCTTCTAATTCTATGAATCTGTCTAGAATGTTTTTCTCTTGAATATTATTCAAAAAAGTTTCGGATTGCCGGGTATTCCACCAATTAGTAATCCAAGGTTCCAGACTTTTCTTAAATGAGAGAGAGACCCACCAGGGCAAAAATACTATAGATATGAGATATGGGAGGGAAGTCAATGTGTGTGTGTGTTTTTTTTCATTTTGTATATGTGAATTGTTAATGAATTTACTTCATTCGTCTATTCTATCTGATATTTCTCCGAAGCACGAATTCTATAACAAGGTATCGAACCTATAAATCTATTCCCATTTTTGTCTTAAAATTTCGTCCTTGGATCTAGATATAGAAATAGAATAAGGGTCCTTTTCGGCTAAGATATATATAGAATTCCCGGAGATATCTCAATTGGGAAAATTCGAACTAATTTCATCTAAATTTGATTATATCCGTTCGATGAATACTCGAAAACCTACTGGAAGTCACGAATATTCGTCGGATTTCGAGACGAAAAAACTCCCCTCGCATCAATTCATTATTTAGAAATGAATCACCATATAACCAAAGCCCGGAAATAACGTATTAATTAAAATTCTTGAACCTAAAAAGAAAAATTCTATATTACGATTACAAAATCCAAGTTCGGATATATTTGATGAAGCATACTTATTAGATTCTAATTATAGTAGATAATACTTTTGACTAGTATAAAATATAAAATGACTAGTATAAAATATAAAATGACTAGTATAAAATATAAAAAAATGGAGTTGGTTTACAAAAAATTGCTTTTGATTATAGTTGTTGTTCCATATACGTTCTCCTGCTTTTGTTTTATTCTATGTGGTCTCCTCGACAACGGAACGGGAAAAAATTTAATATGTTTCGCTCGAATGAACATTCTGCGGAAACTTAAGTTGTCTTAAAAGGGGAATTCACAAGTGTCTTTTCTCATGCTGGGAAGACATTTATTCTTCAGTTCATTTCAAAATATTTCAATTGGTACGCGCAAGAAATAGGCCGATTCAGCAGCTTTTTGTTCAATTTCTCGTGGAGTCAAATTATCATCAGTACGAGTCAATGGAATGGCTCCCTGGCCTCTGATTTCCATATAAAGGACACGACGAGGATAAAGACCCTCTTTAATCTCCATTCTAATGGATTGTATATCTCTCATAAGGAAACGAAGGAAAATGCGACGATTTATTCCCGGAAATCCCCAACGAAAAATACATACTATTCCTTCTTTTCTATCAAAGCGGTCATAACCACTACCTACATTCCACGAAATTGTGCACCACAAATAGGAGCTAATGAATAGACCTGCAATCCCATAAAAAGACATCACAATCCCTTGTGGAAAAAAAATTATTTGCTGAGATGGAAATACGGATATCAGATTCCTACCAAGATAACTGGAAGTTCCAACCACTAAGAACCCTAGTGAACCTAAAAAAAGGATACAGGCCCAACAAAAATTACTTGTTTTCCGAGACCCCGTTATAAGTTCTATCCATATATGTTCTGATTGCCAGTTCATACTATACTAGATCCGCTTGCATTCGATTGGAATTGAGAGAATAACCAAAATGAATTTGACTTTACTTCTATTGATCCCGAAGTAACTCTCATCAACTAGCACTATTTTGATGGAAACCATCAGGAGTAATTGGTTATATACGTTGACTTTTTATTTAAAATATTCGCCAATCCATTCATTTTTTACCAGCTATATCCATATATATGCATTTACGCGGATATCATGTGTCCGTATGCATAACAAACAGTTCTTTCCTTTGTGTTCGAAAAGAGCCACATATCGTACCATATTAAACTAAATAAATATATGTATTATGATCCCGTTATGATACCATGTTCAAATAAATTGATGAGAATTGGTTCCGTCGGATCTATACAATCTTATTTTTTTGGACATGAAGAAATAAAGAAGCCATTGCAATTGCCGGAAATACTAGGCCCACTAAGGGCACAAAAATGGAGGGTAAGTTGAGATCTGTCATAGAACGGGTGCCCCTTTCTTTATACCTATTATAAAGATATCTTATCATAAAGATATCTATTTATAAGTAATATTAATGAAATCTATTATAAGTGCAAGGAATGTCGAATTAAATGAAGTGTACCTAATTCATATTTCATTTTCAAAATGAATTTTTTAATTATTCTTCTCCCATCCTTATCTTCTTTCTAATAAGGAGTTTTTTTTATTAGTATGAACTAAATATAAATACTTGTTCGCTACAAATAATTGAATTTAGTGCTCTACTTTAATTTCAATTTCCTTCATTTTGATTCAAGGGAAAGAAACCGTGTAGTTGAAATAGCTCACTCAGAACACCTTTTAAAGGATTACGTGGTACGATTGAGTCGAATAAGCCCTTCTGGAATAAATACTCAGCTGATTGTGAACCCTCGGGTACTGTCTTATTCAATGTTTGTTCAATTACTCTTTTACCCGCAAATGCAATGTAGGCATTTGGTTCAGCAATAATAACATCTCCCAACATACCAAAACTGGCTGTTACTCCACCGGTTGTAGGAGATGTAAGGATTGAGACATAGAATAACTTTTTATTTGATTGATAATTATGTAAAACAGAAGAGATTTTAGCCATTTGCATCAAGCTCAAACTTCCTTCTTGCATACGTGCTCCTCCGGAAGCACACACAATAATGACAGGTAGAGATCGATTAGTCGCATACTCGATCAAACGGGTGATTTTCTCGCCAACTACGGATCCCATACTACCCCCCATGAACTCAAAATCCATAACCCCAATTGCTATTGGAATACCGTTTAGTTGACCTACGCCCGTTTGAACAGCTTCAGTTAAACCCGTCTTTCTTTGATAAGAATCGATACGATCTCTATAAGGTTCTTCCTCTGAATGAAATTCGATGGGGTCCATAGAGACCATATCTTCATCCATAGGATCCCAAGTGCCCGGATCAATCGAAAGTTCAATTCTATCTGAACTGCTCATTTTCAAATGATATCCACACTCTTCACAAATATTCATTTTTGACTTAAAAAATTTTTTATAATTTAATCCATAACAATTTTCGCATTGAACCCATAAATGTCTGTATTTTTGATTTATATTGAAATCACTGTCATTGTCATTGTCATTGTCATTGTCATTGTCATTGTCATTGTCATTGTCATTGTCATTGTCATTGTCATTGTCATTGTCATTATCATTGTCATTACTATTCGTTCTTATACTAGTACTAGAACTCCCGCTTTCACTACCACTTACACTTTCCGTACAAATGAAACTATAAATATAACTGTCACTAGAATTGTCGGTACCACCTGAAATAGAACTATTAATACTGACTTCAAAACGAAGATAACTATCAATGCAACTATTAATGTGATTAGTCCAACTAGATTGAGTATCATACATGTAATGATAATTGTAGTGATTATTACTATTAGACCCACTATTCAAATAATTAGAAAAAACACTTTCTAGTTCACTCAGAAAAGAACTACCATTGTCAATCTCAAAAATCTGATTTTCAATATCAAAATATACAGAATAACTGTCACCATTACTATCCCTAACTAAAAAAGTGTCGTCCGAGATAAAACTCCAAATATTCCTGATATCAAATAAATAATCAACATTACGGAAAGTATAACTGCTACTATTACTCCAATGGGGAATGTTTTTCCCCGTATCCGTTTTAATAGGCTCTTCACTTCCACTGGTATGTCCAATAGCATCAGAACTATATATTGATTTATTCAGCCCACACCTATGTTCTAGCTTTTCGTTAAACAACATCAATTCGTTAATCAACATCAAATTGAACCACCATTTTTCCATAGAGTCTTCCCGCCCCCTATTTTATGAAAATACAATAGATGAATAGTCATTCGATAAAGAATCATTTTACTATTTTTTTTTATTTCCTATCAAAATGAAGCATATGGATCCAATCATTAGGATTGTTAACTAACAACGGGTGAGTATTGAAAGAAATGATTCTTATTTTTGGAGAATCCGGGGTATCCACTTCGATATATATTATGATCGAATCTTTTCCTCAATTTAAAATAGAAAGACAGGTTTCTCTCATGTCATGTACAAATTATCAATAACAAGATAAATAGTTGTTTCTTTTCTTCCTATAAAATGCAGAATTCATTCTCGTATAATCTCTATCCTATAATAAAATAATACGTTTCTATTGCAACATGGAACTAAAAAGACAATATACAGGGTGGGTAGAAGGAGCCCTCCCCTGGCTTGATCTCTAGTCTGAACCTACGGGATATAAAATGATCCACGAATCCCAAGGATCCATCGGATTCATTTTATTATGTACCTAACAATAAACAATAAAAGTATTGGGTTATTTACTCTTCAATCTTATCTTGTATTTAGATCTTGTGTATATACATATAGGTAAGATCTGTACAGATGTATCTGTACATATGAAAGATATATGTAAATACTATAGTATTAGTATTAGTATTAGTATTAGTATAGAATACTAATTCTTTATCTTTATTCGGCTCAATCCTTTTTTTTTAGGAAAAGATTGGGCCGAGTTTAATTGCAATTAGGAGAACAAACAGGAATTACTGAATTACGCGCGCTTATTTATTCTCTGTATCTAGCTTCTATTTATCTAGCTTATCCACTGGTTCGAACTCGAATTTGATCTCCTTCCAGACTTCACAAGCAGCGGCTAGTTCAGGGCTCCATTTGCAAGCTTCACGGATAATTTCATTACCTTCACGA